TTTTAGAAATTCATTAGGGGTATGAGATTGAAGAAATTTGGGTTAGGTGAGGTTTGGTTTCATGAAAATTTTACCAATGCTAGAATTTAAGTTATATTTTGTGGACCACTAGAATAGAATGGGGTTCTATAGAATTACAGTATGTCCTCGGTGTTTTTGGGGTTTGTCATTGAGGTTGGGGGGAAGGGGGGTTTGTGAGTAGAATTTTAGGTATAATATAATATTATGTCTAACAAGCATTAATATATAGCCTTTTGTGAGTTGGTTATGAGGATAAATGACACTTAAACTAAAAGTCCAGCTTCATGGTGGGCTGACCTTCATGCCTTGACGGCTATGTTGAGTCACAGCATCCTAAAAATTAAAAAATACCAAATGTCTGACACCACAGTTATGTTGGTCATGGGCTGATTAGACCCGTTACCATCGAGATGTCTTATTTAAGGGGAACGTATGGGCGATAACGCATTCAATGGCCCTGAAGTAAGAACCAGATGTCTGATAAAGTTTCAGGTTAGCTACCCCCAAGTTAAAATGGGCCCGGAGCGAGAAGAGGGGCATAGGTGGGCGGGTTGTTGGTTTCACGGAGGATGGTAGATAAAGGGACCAAATGCGGACGGGGATAGTCATATGGAAGAGAAGAGTTTATGACTTAATGGTGTATGTATGATAACACAGATATGTCCTTAAAGCATTAATTAAAATGTAAGTGTTTAATATCCATGGTTATTTAGTTGAACATTTGAATAGTATTTAATGTCTTAATGAATTAATATGATTTACTTGCTTATATGCTAGGGGGAAATAATTTAATGTACGATATACATAGATGTTCTAATGTACTATGTAATTTTATGTACTGTATCAGGAAGTAGTTTAATTAGAATATCAACTTTGGGTGTTGATGGTAGGGAGATATTCCTTCTTCTTGATGTCTTGAGAGGAAAGTTCCTCATTTTTGGTTTACAAGACCAAAGTAATGTTTATACTATCAAGGCATAAGTTTCATTTAAGTATTTTGTCTTCAATAATACCTGAGATTGGTATGAGAATGAGAATAATAGAGAAATAAGTGATGGAGGCTAGTTGACCAATGATGATAAATGGGTATTCAACGGGTTGGCCTCCGATTCAGGTTAAGATAAGTAGATTAGCTACTAGAATTCAATATAGGGTTTGTGTAATTGGGCGGAAAATTAGGCTACGTTGTTTGGATGTGTGGAGAAATGGGAGGAAGGCTAAGATTAGGATGGATAAAATTAGAGCCAGTACTCCTCCTAGTTTATTGGGGATTGAGCGAAGAATAGCGTAGGCAAATAAGAAGTATCATTCTGGCTTAATGTGTGGAGGAGTGTTGAGTGGGTTGGCTGGTGTGTAGTTATCTGGATCTCCTAGTAGATCTGGAAAAAATAGGACTAGAATTATTAAGGATAGTACTATGATTAGTACGCCAAGAATATCTTTGATGGTGTAGTATGGGTGAAATGGAATTTTATCTGCATCTGAATTTAGGCCTGTTGGGTTGTTTGAGCCTGTTTCATGGAGGAAAAGTAGATGAACAATTACAAGAGCTGTAATGATGAATGGTAGAATGAAATGGAATGCGAAAAAACGAGTTAGAGTTGCTTTGTCTACTGAGAAACCTCCTCAGATTCATTCTACTAGAGTAGATCCGATATAAGGGATGGCTGAGAGTAGATTTGTAATTACAGTTGCCCCTCAGAAGGATATTTGTCCTCATGGAAGTACATATCCTATAAATGCGGTGGCTATAACTGTAAATAGTAGAATAATTCCAATGTTTCATGTTTCTAGAAATGTATAGGATCCATAGTATATCCCTCGTCCTACATGGAGGAACAGGCAAATGAAAAATATTGAGGCCCCATTTGCGTGTATATATCGGATTAATCATCCGTAGTTTACGTCTCGACAAATGTGAGTTACTGATGAAAATGCTGTTGTTGTATCTGATGTATAGTGTATGGCTAGGAATAGGCCTGTAATGATTTGTACTATTAAGCAGATTCCTAGTAAAGAGCCAAAGTTTCATCATGAAGAGATGTTGGATGGGGTGGGTAGGTCAATGAATGTGTGGTTAATAATTTTAAGGATAGGGTGGGTTTTTCGGATGTTTGTCATTGTGTTTCTATAGTTGAATTACAACGATGATTTTTCATGTCATTGGTCACGGTTAAGTGCTGTGTGGAAATAATGACAAATTATATTTTTGCATTAAGTTTATTGTTTTTAACTGGTTGTCTGGGGTTGGCGTTGAAACCTTCGCCTATTTATGGTGGACTTGGGTTAATTATTAGTGGATTTGTGGGTTGCTTGATTATTTTAGGATTAGGGGGCTCATTTTTAGGTTTAATGGTGTTCTTAATTTATCTGGGAGGTATGATGGTTGTATTTGGGTATACAACTGCTATGGCTACGGAGGAATATCCTGAAACTTGGGGCTCTAATTGATTGATTTTTGGTTTTTTGGTTATAGGGTTTTTGATAGAATTATTTTTAGTATATTTAGTTGATTATCATGGTGAGGTTGAATTGGTTGATTTAGATAATTTAAGTGATTGAATGATATACGAGGTTGATGATGTTGGAGTAATGTTGGAGGATGGGATAGGGGTTGCAGCTATGTATAGTTGTGCTACTTGAATAATGTTGGTAGCTGGGTGGTCTTTGTTTGCTGGTATTTTTATTATTATTGAGATTACTCGAGATTAAGAGTATGAAGAATGATAATGATAATTAAGGAGATAAGAAATGATAAAAAATAAAGTTTAATTATTCCTTTTTGGTTAGTTAGTAATTTGGATGAGTTAGTATGAATTGTTGAAATGGCTTTGGGGATGGTTTTTTCTAATCAGATTAGGTCTAGAAGGTTAAGTGATGTTTTGAAGCTTGAATTTAAGGTTTTTATAGGAAGGATACGGTGAATGATTAATGGGAAGTAGCCTAGTGAAGTTGAGAATGTTGAATATGCATTGGTTTTGTTAGTTGAAAGATTTAGGCTGAGATTATTTAATTCTAAAGAGATTAGAAAGCCTATAATGGTGATTAATAGGGCTGTGATTTTAAGATATCATGGTATGGTTAAGATTTGGATATTTGTTGGTGGAATATTATAAGAAAGGATAAATCCGGCTAGGATACTTCCGATTGCTAGACGTTTAATAGGGTTAATTATATTTGGGTTTTTTTCGTTAATAATAATGAGAGGGGAGTAGCGTGGTTTTGTTATTACAACGAAGTAAATAATTCGTATACTATATATGGCTGTTATGGATGTGGCGATTAGTGTAACTATTAGGGCTCAGGCGTTTGTATTACAGGTATTTAGGGCTTCGATGATTAGATCTTTAGAATAGAAACCGGTTAGGAAAGGTATCCCTGTTAGAGCTAGGCTTCCGATGGTAAGGCATGAGGAGGTAATTGGTATGGTTTTTATTGTATTTCCTATTTTTCGAATATCTTGTTCGTCGTTTATGTTGTGAATAATTGAACCAGAGCATATAAAGAGTATGGCTTTAAAGAATGCGTGGGTACAAATATGTAGGAATGCTAGGTACGGTTGGTTTATTCCTAGGGTTACTATTATTAACCCTAATTGACTTGATGTGGAAAATGCTACAATTTTTTTAATGTCATTTTGGGTTAGTGCACAGATGGCTGTGAAGATTGTGGTTAGGGCACCAAGGCTTATTATTGCTGTTAAAATTGTACTATTATTTGAGGTTAGTGGGTGAAATCGGATTATTAGGAAGATGCCTGCAACAACTATAGTGCTTGAGTGTAAGAGGGCTGAGACTGGAGTAGGCCCTTCTATGGCTGATGGGAGTCATGGGTGTAGGCCGAATTGGGCTGATTTTCCTGTGGCTGCGATTAGGAGGCCTACAAGTGGAATTAGGTTGTTGTTATTGGTTAGTAAAATTTGTTGAATTTCTCATGAGTTTGAATTTAGGCAAAATCATGTTATGGCTAAGATAAATCCAATGTCACCAATTCGATTATATAGGATTGCTTGTAGTGCGGCAGTATTTGCGTCGGTACGTCCATATCATCATCCAATAAGTAGGAAAGATATAATTCCTACTCCCTCCCATCCGATAAATAGTTGAAATAAATTATTAGCTGTAGTTAAAATAAGTATGGTGATGAGAAATAGTAGAAGGTATTTGATAAATCGGTTAATATGAGTATCTGAGTGTATATACCATGAAGAAAATTGTATGATGGACCATGTTACGAATAAGGCTACGGGTAAAAATAGTACTGAAAAGTAATCTATTTTAAAGCTCATAGATAGTTTTATGGAGTTTATAGTAATTCAATGTCAACTGGTAATTATGCATTCTGTGTTTGAGTAAAAGAATAATAGTAGGGGAATAAGGCTTAGGATGAATGAATATTTTACTGATATTGTAACGTAGAGTGGGTAGTTAATATATTTTATTAGATTGGTTATTGAAACGAATACTGGTATTGAGAGTAGAATAAAGATTATTAGAATTGAGGATGATGTGATGTTTATTACTTTTATTTGGATTTGCACCAAGGTTTTTGGTTCCTAAGACCAATGGATTACTATTATCCTATAAAAGTAAGAAAGCCATGAGTTTAATCATGGAGGCATGAGTTAGCAGTTCTTGCATTCTTTCTTGGTAGATAAGGAGGTTTATATCCTATTGTTAGATTCACAGTCTAAAGTTTTTTTTTAAACTATATTTACATATTGTTAAGCCTGTAATTAGTTTTGGGTTTATGGTAAGAAGAATTAGGGGAATAATATGGAGGGTTATGAGAGATAGTTCTCGCGTGTGTGAAGGTTGGAGATTATTTATATGATTGGTTAATTTACCTCGTTGGGTTGTAGAGATTATGTATATAGAATATAGGGCTGTAATAATAATGTTTACTCCTATTAAGATAATGGAGAAGTTAGATCAGGAAAATAGTGAGATAGCAATAAATAGTTCGCCGATGAGATTAATAGTTGGAGGTAATGCTAAGTTAGCGAGGCTTGCAGTAAGTCATAGTATTGCTATAAGTGGGAAGATTATTTGTAGTCCGCGGGCTATGATTATGGTTCGGCTATGAATTCGTTCATAGTTGGTATTTGCCAGGCAGAATAGTAATGAGGAGGTTAGACCGTGAGCGATTATAAGTATGGTGGCACCTATAAAGCTTCATGGTGTTTGAATTATAATTGATGCAATGACTAAGGCTATATGGCTGACTGAGGAGTAAGCAATTAATGATTTTAGATCTGTTTGGCGTAAGCAAATTGAGCTTGTTATGATTATGCCTCATAGTGAGAGTAGGATAAATGGGTAGGCTATATGTTTTGTAATTGGGTCTAAAATTATTGAGATTCGGATTATTCCGTAGCCCCCGAGTTTTAGTAGGATGGCGGCTAGGATTATGGATCCTGCAATGGGCGCTTCTACGTGGGCTTTTGGTAGTCATAGATGTACACCATATAATGGTATTTTAATGAGAAATGCCATTATGCATGCTAATCATAGAATGTTGTTTGATCAGGATAAGCTTAGAGGAGTGGATGTTAGTGATAGAATTAGGAAGTTTAGGGAACCTGTTGATTTTTGAATTCAAATTAGTGCAATTAAGAGTGGAATAGAACCAATTAATGTGTAGAAGAGGAAATAAATACCTGCGTTTAGTCGTTCTGTTTGATTTCCTCATCGGGTAATGATAATAAGGGTTGGAATCAGGGTAGCTTCAAACAGAATATAAAATATAATTAGTTCGGTTGAAGAAAATGTTATAATAAGTAGGATTTGTAGACTGATTAGTATAGAAATATAGGTTTTTTGGTAAATTGATTCTTCTTTTTTTAGGTGATATTGGCTAGCTAGTAATATGAGTGGTAATAGTCAGGTTGTGAGAATAATTAGGGGAGTAGATAGAGGGTCTGAGAAAAATATAATTGAAAAGTTAATATTTTCATTGTTTTGTCATAATGATAAACTAATGAGGCTGATTAAAAAGCTATAGGAGGTAGTATTGATTCAGACTTTTTTTGGTTTAGAAAGTCAGGTTAGTGGGAGGAGTATTATGGATGGGAAAATGATTTTTAACATTGTAAAAGGTTGAGGTTTTGTACGTAGTCGGTTCCATATGTATTAGATACTTTTACTAGGAGAGCTAGGCCTACTGCTGCTTCACATGCTGCAAATACTAAAATAGTAATAGGGATGGGTATAGAAATTATTGAATTGGAGTTTAGGGTAGCTATTGAGACTATGATAAATAGTGATAATATTATTCCTTCTAGACATAAGAGAGTTGATATAAGGTGAGAACGAAATATTAGTGTTCCTAACAATGATAGGGTAAAAGCTAGTGTGAGGTTAAGGAAAGCAGATGTCATGTTGGTAATTATGAATGGAATCATAATCTAATGAGTCGAAATCATTAATTTTAGTTAAACTAATTACCAGTTATTCTGTTCATTCTAATCCTTTTTGTGTTCATTCGTATGCTAGTCCTAGAGATAGGATTGTAACTAGAATAAAGGCGGTGAATATTATTGTAGTAGAGTGGATTGTTTGGATGGCTCATGGGAGTGGTAGTAATAGAGCAATTTCTAGGTCAAATAGGAGAAATGTAATTGCTACTAGGAAAAATTTTATTGAGAATGGTAGTCGTGCGGAACTTGTTGGGTCGAATCCACATTCATAAGGGTTAGCTTTTTCTGTGTATAAATTGGTTTGTGGGAGTCAGAATGCCACTAGAACTAAGATTAGGGATAGTGTAATATTTGTTAGTAAAATAATTAATAGATTAATTACTCTCTTCTGAGGTTTTATCAGAATCTACTAATTGGAAGTCAGTTGTATTTTTATACTAAGAGAGTAAGATCCTCATCAATAGATAGATACATAAAGGAATAGTCAAACTACATCTACGAAGTGTCAATATCATGCTGCTGCTTCAAATCCGAAATGATGTTTGGATGTAAAGTGAAATTTTAGTTGTCGTAGAAGACATACGATGAGAAATGTAGAGCCAATAATAACATGTAGGCCGTGAAATCCTGTTGCTATGAAGAATGTGGATCCGTAGATTCCATCTGAGATGGAGAATGAGGTTTCAAAGTATTCTGAAGCTTGAAGAATAGTAAAATACAGACCTAATATAATAGTAATAAAGAGAGCTTGATTTATGTTAGTTCGTTTTCCTTCTATTAGACTATGGTGGGCTCATGTAATTGAAACACCTGATGCTAGGAGGACTGATGTATTTAGAAGTGGCACATCTAGTGGATTTAGTGGTGTAATTCCTGTTGGTGGTCAGCATCCCCCTAGGTCGTGTGTTGGTACTAAGCTGGAGTGGTAAAATGCTCAGAAAAATCCGGCAAAGAAGAATACTTCGGAGATAATGAATAGAATTATTCCGTATCGAAGTCCTTTTTGGACAATAGGAGTATGATGTCCTTGGTATGTTCCTTCACGGATAATGTCTCGTCATCATTGATATATTGTTAATACATTTGCTAGTAGTCCTATAGCCAATAGGGTTGATGAGTTGAAGTGAAATCATATTACTAGTCCAGATGTTAGTAGTAGGGCTGAAAATGCTCCGGTTAGTGGTCATGGGCTAGGGTTTACTATGTGATATGCATGGGTTTGGTGGGTCATTATGTATTGTCATGTAGATAAAGACTTACTAGAAGAGTGAATACGTATGCTTGAATTAATGCTACGGCAAATTCTAGAATAGTAAGTAGGAGAAGAATAATAAATGTGATAGTGGCGGTAGGTGGGCTAATATTTATTAGTACTAGAGTGGCTCCTCCAATTAGGTGTATGAGTAGATGTCCAGCAGTAATATTGGCTGTTAATCGGACTGCTAATGCTATTGGTTGAATGAATAGGCTGATTGTTTCGATGACAATAAGTATAGGGATAAGGGAAATTGGAGTACCTTGAGGAAGAAAATGGGCTAATGAGCTTTTTAGTTTATGTCGAAAACCTAAAATTACGGCCCCTGCTCATAATGGGATAGCTATACTTAAATTTATAGATAATTGAGTAGTAGGGGTGAATGTATGTGGTAAAAGTCCTAGAAGGTTTGTTGACCCAATAAATATAATTAAGGAAATGATTATTAGGGTTCAAGTTCGTCCTTTTGGCGAGTGAATTAGTATTATTTGTTTGATAATAAGTTTGATTAATCAGTGTTGAAATGAGTGGAGACGGTTATTAATTAGACGTTCTGATGATGGAAATAGGATGGATGGAAATATAATAATTGTGATAACGATAGGTAGTCCTATTACTGTTGGAGTGATGAAAGAGGCGAATAGATTTTCGTTCATTTTAGTTCTCAAGGGGCTTTTGTTTTTTGTGTTATTAAGATTTTTGGTGATGGGGTATCTGGAAAAGTTTGTGAGGAGATTTTTAGTTGAAAAAGAATAAATAAAGTAATTATTGATGAGATAATGGTGATAAATCATGTGGATGTATCTAGTTGTGGCATATCACTGTGGAGATTTAAGGTCTCTAACTTTAACTTAAAAGGTTAACGCTCTAAGCTTCACAGTGAATTTAAATTATAGAGGCTGATCAGTCTTCGAAGTATTTTAAAGGGACTATCTCAAGAACAATTGGTATGAAGCTGTGATTAGAACCACAAATTTCAGAGCATTGACCATAGAATAGGCCTGGTCGATTTGATGACACTGTAGCTTGATTTAGGCGACCTGGGATTGCGTCGGTTTTTAAGCCTAGAGAGGGAACAGCTCATGAGTGAAGTACATCTTCAGATGAGATTAGTATACGGATAGGTAGTTCCATTGGTAAGACAACTCGATTGTCAACTTCTAGAAGACGTAATTCTCCTGGCTTTAAATCGTTTGTTGGGATCATATAGGAGTCAAAGCATAGGTCTTCATAGTCAGTATATTCATAGCTTCAATACCATTGGTGTCCTATAGTTTTTACTGTTAGTGCGGGGTTGTTAATTTCGTCTATTATATATAGGATTCGTAGAGAAGGAAGGGCAATTAAAATAAGGATAACAGCTGGTAAAATGGTTCAGATTGTTTCTACTTCTTGGGCATCTATTGTACTTGTATGAGTTAGTTTTGTTGTGAGTATCAATGAAATAATGTAAAGTACTAAAGTACTGATTAGGAAAACAATTATCAATGTATGATCATGAAAGTTTGTTAATTCTTCTATGATAGGTGATGTAGCGTCTTGCAGACCTAATTGGAATGGATAAGCCATATAAGATATATAGATTTTAGTCTATAATTTAACTTTGACAAAGTTATGTAATATTTTTACTAATATCTTATTGAGAAAGACATAGAGGTTATGGAGTTGGCTTGAAACCAATTTTAGGGGGTTCGAATCCTTCCTTTCTTATTTTACTTTTACATATGAAGGTTCTTCGAATGTATGATAAGGAGGAGGGCAGCCATGAAGTCATTCTAGATTTGTTGAAGAATAGGAGACTGACAGTACTTCTCGTTTAGAGGCAAAGGCTTCTCAGATTATAAAAATTATTACAAGTACGGCTGTAAGAGAGATGAATGATCCTATTGAAGAGACTGTGTTTCATGTGGTGTAGGCATCTGGGTAGTCTGAATATCGTCGAGGCATACCTGAAAGGCCTAGGAAATGTTGAGGGAAAAATGTTATGTTTACTCCTACAAATATAATGGCGAAGTGGGCTTTTGCTCATGTATCATCTAGAGTATAACCTGAAAACAATGGGAATCAATGGACGAATCCAGCTATGATTGCGAATACAGCCCCCATAGATAAAACGTAATGGAAATGAGCTACTACATAATAAGTATCATGAAGGACAATATCGAGAGATGAATTTGATAGAACAATTCCAGTTAACCCACCAACTGTAAATAGGAAGATAAATCCTAGGGCTCATAACATGGCTGGTGATCATTTAATATTTCCGCCATGTAGGGTTGCTAGTCAACTGAATACTTTTACTCCTGTTGGAATTGCAATAATTATAGTAGCGGATGTAAAGTAAGCTCGTGTATCTACGTCTAGGCCTACTGTAAACATGTGATGAGCTCATACGATAAATCCTAGGAAGCCAATTGATATTATAGCTCATACTATTCCTATATACCCGAATGGTTCTTTTTTTCCAGAATAATAAGTAACTACATGTGAAATAATTCCGAATCCTGGGAGAATGAGGATATAAACTTCTGGGTGGCCGAAGAATCAGAATAAGTGTTGATAAAGAATTGGATCCCCGCCTCCTGCTGGGTCGAAGAAAGTTGTATTTAGATTTCGATCTGTTAATAATATAGTAATTCCTGCAGCTAGAACTGGCAATGATAGTAATAGAAGTACGGCTGTAATTAGGACAGATCAAACAAATAGTGGTGTTTGATATTGGGTTATGGCTGGGGGTTTTATATTGATAATAGTAGTAATAAAGTTGATGGCTCCTAAAATGGATGACACACCGGCTAGATGAAGGGAGAAAATTGTTAGATCTACGGATGCTCCGGCATGAGCTAGATTTCCTGCTAGGGGAGGATATACTGTTCATCCTGTACCTGCTCCTGCTTCTACTATTGATGATGCTAGCAGAAGAAGAAATGATGGGGGAAGAAGTCAGAAGCTTATATTATTTATACGTGGGAATGCTATATCGGGAGCTCCAATTATTAGTGGGACTAATCAGTTTCCAAATCCTCCAATTATTATTGGTATAACTATAAAGAAAATTATAACGAATGCATGGGCTGTAACAATTACGTTGTAGATTTGATCATCCCCTAGAAGTGCTCCTGGTTGTCCTAACTCAGCTCGAATTAGAATACTTAGGGCTGTTCCTACTATTCCTGCTCAAGCGCCGAATAGTAAATATAGGGTGCCAATATCTTTATGGTTAGTTGAGAATAATCAACGATTTACGAACATAGGTAAGATGGCCGAGTAGGCATTAGACTGTAAATCTAAGCACAGAGGTTTGAGTCCTCTTTTTACCAGGCCTTAAGGTGTTATCATGTTGAATTGCAAATTCAAAGATGTAGAGAAACTCCTCTACTAAGGCTTCTCCCGCCCCTTTTCTGATAGGCGGGAGAAGTAGATTGAAGCCAGTTATAGGGTATTTAGCTGTTAACTAAATTTTCGTAGGTTTAAGTCCTATCAATCTAGATGAGGTCTTAGCTTAATTAAAGCGATTGATTTGCATTCATTAGATGTAGGATATAGTCTTACAGTCCTTATCAGAAGTTAAACTTGAGTGTTTTCTTAGGGCTTTGAAGGCTCTTGGACTTTATATCCTAAACTTCTAGAGTAGTTGGGGTGAGAGTGGGAGGGTTAGTGTTCCTACGATGGTTAGGGTGGATAAAATGAAGTTATGTTTGGGGTTTTCATGGTGTGAAATTATTTTGGAGTTGTTATTGGTTGGAAATATCGTGAGTGAGGTTGAATAGATTAGACGGGTATAGAAGAATAGGTTTAGTAGTGCTATTATAGCTATTAATGTGGCTATAGTTAGGCAGTTGTTTTTTAGGAGTTCTGTAATAATAGCTCATTTAGGTAAAAATCCTGTAAGTGGTGGTAATCCTCCTAAGGATAGGAGGGTTAGAGAGGTAATAGTTAGTATTATTGGTGTTTTGTTTCATAGAAGGGAGATTGAGTTGATTGTAGTGGAATTGTTTGTTATTATAATTAGAAATATTGGGATTGTAAGAATAATATAGATAGCGAGGTTGAGTAGCATGAGGTTGGGGTTATATGGGAGGGTAGCTAGTATTCATCCTATGTGAGCGATTGATGAATATGCTATGATTTTTCGTGTTTGTGTTTGGTTTAGTCCTCCTCATGCTCCTATGAAGATTGATGAAAGGGCGAGAAGGAAAATAATGGTTGGGTTGAGGAATTGGTAAATTTGAAATATAATGGATAGTGGGGCGATTTTTTGCCATGTGAGTAAAAGTAGTCCTGTGTGTAAAGGAATACCTTGTGTGACTTCTGGAAGTCAATAGTGGAATGGGGCTAGGCCAAGTTTTATTGATAGGGCAATTAATATTATGTTAAGTAATATGTTGTTCGTGTGTTGTTGAAATGTTCATATTCCTAGTTGTTTATAGTTTAGTACGATAGCGAGTAGAATGATTATTGAGGCTGTTGCTTGTGTAATGAAATATTTTGTTGCAGCTTCAGTTGATCGAGGATTTTTTTTGTTAATTAATAGAGGAATAATTGCTAGGAGACTAAGTTCTAGTCCTACTCATATTAGTATTAAGTTGGTACTGGCTATTGTGATTATGGGGCCTATGAAGATGGTGAAGTAAATGATAATAATAGTGATGGGGTTTATTAGTACGGGAAGGATTTAAACCAACGTTTTCGGGGTATGGGCCCGATAGCTTAATTAGCTGACCTTACTTATAGGACGGGGTGTATAGGTAGCACGGAGAATTTTGAATTCTTAGGTATAGGTTCAATTCCTGTTGTCCTAGAAATAAGAGGGTTTAAACCTCTATTATTTACTCTATCAAAGTAACTCTTTTGTCAGACATATTTCTAAATGTAGGGTGGGATGCTTGCTATAAATATTGGTAATGAGATGTGTCATGTACAGAATGCTAGGGTTAGTGGTAAGAAGTTTTTTCATAATAGATGTATAAGTTGGTCGTAGCGGAATCGTGGGTATGATGCTCGAATTCATAGGAATGTTGTTGATAAAAGGAGGGTTTCTAGTATAAATCCTGTTGTATAGAATTCTGGGAAGTTTGTGTTGTGGATTGGGCCCAGAAAAATAATGACTGTTAGGGCGTTTATTAGGATAATGTTGGTATACTCAGCTATAAAGAATAGTGCGAATGGGCCGGCAGCATATTCAACATTAAATCCTGAAACGAGTTCTGATTCTCCTTCTGTTAAGTCAAATGGTGCTCGATTTGTTTCTGCTAATGTTGAGATAAATCATATTATGGCTATAGGTCATGTTGGGATAATTAGTCATATTTGTTCTTGTGTGGTGATGAGTATTTGTAGGGAGAATGAGCCGCTTATTAATAATACTGATAGTAGGATAATTGCTATTGTTACTTCATAGGAGATTGTTTGGGCGACGGCTCGTAGGGAGCCAAATAATGAGTATTTAGAATTAGAAGCTCATCCGGATCATAGAATAGAGTAAACTGAAAGACTTGATGTTGCTAGGATAAATAAAATTCCTAGATTTAGGTTAATAAGTGGGTGGGGTATGGGAAGTGGAATTCATAAGCTTAGGGCTAGGGAAAGGGATAAGGTTGGTGCAATGATAAATAGTGATATTGAAGTTGTTAGAGGGCGTATGGGCTCTTTGATAAATAGTTTTATAGCGTCTGCAAATGGTTGTAGTACTCCATAAGGACCAACGATATTTGGTCCTTTTCGTAATTGTATATATCCTAAGATTTTTCGTTCTACTAGGGTTAGGAAGGCTATGGCAATTAGAATAGGGACTAGAAGGGTTAAAATGTTAATGACATACACTATTAGGAAGAGGATTTGAACCTCTGGGAACAAGGTTTTAAATCTTACGCAATTTCCTGGCTCTGCCACCCTAATTACCTTGTCTAGGTAATATGATTTTACATGTCTATTAAATTAAGATAAGTTCATAAATTAGTTTGAGAGCACTTTTGTAAAGGTGGCTCTATTTCTCTTGTCCTTTCGTACTGGGAGAAATTGTAAATAGATAGAAACCGACCTGGATTACTCCGGTCTGAACTCAGATCACGTAGGACTTTAATCGTTGAACAAACGAACCATTAATAGCTTCTGCACCATTGGGATGTCCTGATCCAACATCGAGGTCGTAAACCCTAATTGTCGATATGGACTCTTAAATAGGATTGCGCTGTTATCCCTAGGGTAACTTGGTCCGTTGATCAAAAAGTTTTGGGTCAATAAGATTATAAGATTTACTTTGACTTGTTTGTCTAAGTTATAATCATTCGGAGGATTTTTTATTCTCCGAGGTCACCCCAACCGAAATTTTTAGCTTATATTTTTTTATGTTAGCCCATTAGGTTTGTTATTGTAGTGATTAAGCTAGTTAATTGAAGCTCCATAGGGTCTTCTCGTCTTATTTTGTTATTCCAGCCTCTTCACTGGAAGGTCAATTTCACTGATTAAGAATAAGAGACAGTTAAACCCTCGTTTAGCCATTCATACTAGTCCCTAATTAAGGAACAAGTGATTATGCTACCTTTGCACGGTCAGGATACCGCGGCCGTTTAACTTTAGTCACTGGGCAGGCAATGCCTCTAATACTTGTTATGCTAGAGGTGATGTTTTTGGTAAACAGGCGGGGTTTGTGTTTGCCGAGTTCCTTTTATTCTTTTTAATCTTTCCTTAAAGCATTCCTGTGTTGGATTAACGAATACAGTTTAGATAGTTTAATTAAGAAATTATTATCTATGGTTCTTTAACTAACAATGGTTATCCGAGTTGTTATACACTTATGCTTGGAGAATTGTTATTCTTGTTACTCATATCAACAGTATCTCATCTATGAGATTATAGATTAACCCAATTTGTAAAATAGGAATTTATTTTTAGTTAATAAATTTATTATTTTTAATGTTGAGCTTGAACGCTTTCTTTATTGATGGCTGCTTTTAGGCCTACAATGGTTAAAGTTTATGATTATTTATTCACTATTAAAGGTTTTTTCCATTCCTAAAGAGCTGTCCCTCTTTTGGCTATAATTTAATCTTACGTTTAGATTTTTTATTCTTATAGTAAAGTTTAAAGTTGAACTGAAATTCATTTTTTGGGTAACCAGCTATCACCAAGCTCGTTAGGCTTTTCACCTCTACCTAAAAATCTTCCCACTATTTTGCTACATAGACGGGTTGATTCATGAAATTGTTTTTAGGTAGCTCGTTTGGTTTCGGGGTTTCTAGCTTTAATTCATTTAGTTAGGATTTTTCTAGTTGACTCATTATGCAAAAGGTACAAGGTTTAATCTTTGCTTTGTCTTACTTTTAAGTAATCTTTCATCTTTCCCTTACGGTACTTCTTCTATAGCTCCTAAGGTTAATTTCTTTCTCCAATACTTTTGATTAGATTAAATGGTTTAATTTAAGTGTATTAGTATAGTTGTATTAAAGTTTGTTAGGGCTAGAGTTGGTTCAGAGTGTCCATGAATTATGAATTCTTCTGGGTGTAAGCCAGATGCTTTAATGTAAGCTACACTATGATTATTCCAAGCACACTTTCCAGTATGCTTACCTTGTTACGACTTATCTCCTCTCATAAACATGTATTTACTTATTATGTATGGTGTAATTAATTTAATTTGAGGAGGGTGACGGGCGGTGTGTACGTACTTCATTGCTCTATTCAATTAAGCTCTCTATTCTTAATTTACTACTAAATCCTCCTTTATCCTTTAATTTCATAAAGGGTTTCGTTAATGTTCTTAGTAAGAAAATGTAACCCATTTCTTCCCATCCCATTGGCTACACCTTGACCTAACGTTTTTATGTTTGTTATTGTGCTTACTTTGGTTCCTTTTTAGGGTTTGCTGAAGATGGCGGTATATAGGCTGAATTAGCAAGGGATGGTGAGGTGTAGCGGGGTTTATCGATTATAGAACAGGTTCCTCTAGATGGATATAAAGTACCGCCAAGTCCTTTGAGTTTTAAGCGATGGCTAGTAGTTCTCTGGCAAATATTTTTGTTATTAAATTATTTAAGTTTAGGGCTAAGCATAGTGGGGTATCTAATCCCAGTTTGGATCTTAGCTATCGTGTTAATAAATATTAGAATTACTTTCGTTATTGAGTTTAGGTTCTAACAATGAATTTTCACATATAAGTTAAATTTTAATTCTATTTATTTTAGTTATAATTACCACGTTTTACGCCGGAAATAATTAGTTTGGGTTAATCGTATGACCGCGGTGGCTGGCACGAAATTTACCAACCCTAAGAGGTATAGCTTAGTCAAACTTTCGTTCATTGCTTAATATTTATCACTGCTGAGTCCCGTGGGGGTGTGGCTAGGCAAGGTGTCTTAAGCTATTTTATGTGCTTGATACCCTCTCCTTAAATTTTAATGTAAATGTTTAAGGGATTTTACACCGGGGTATGGATATTTGCATGTGTAATCTTACCTCCAACTAATTATAAGGCCAGGACCAAACCTTTGTGTTTATGGGATTAATTATCCATCTAAGCATTTTCAGTGCTTTGCTTTATTATTAAGCTACATCAAC